GCTAGCGTAGCTTAATGTAAAGCGTAACACTGAAGATGTTAAGACGGGCCCTAGAAAGCTCCGCATGCATAAGGCATGGTCCTGACCTCATTGTCAGCTATAACCCAACTTACACATGCAAGTATCCGCACCCCCGTGAGTACCCCCTAATCCCCCGCCCGGGGATTAGGAACGGGCATCAGGCGCACCAACCCCTAGCCCAAGACGCCCAGCTAAGCCACACCCCCAAGGGAATTCAGCAGTGATAAACATTAAGCCATGAGTGAAAACTCGACTCAGTTAAGGTTAATAGGGCCGGTAAAACTCGTGCCAGCCACCGCGGTTAAACGAGAGGCCCTAGTTGATGATATTGCGGCGTAAAGGGTGGTTAAGGGCTGCAACCTAATAAAGCTGAATAGCCCTCCGGCCGTCATACGCTTCCAGGCGCTAGAAACCCAATCAAACGAAAGTAGCTTTAATGAAATTCACCTGACCCCACGAAAGCTAAGAAACAAACTGGGATTAGATACCCCACTATGCTTAGCCTTAAACCCAGACATTTAAATACAACACATGTCCGCCAGGGTACTACGAGCATTAGCTTAAAACCCAAGGGACCTGACGGTGCCTCAGACCCCCCTAGAGGAGCCTGTTCTAGAACCGATAACCCCCGTTAAACCTCACCACTTCTAGTCACCCCAGCCTATATACCGCCGTCGCCAGCTTACCCTGTGAAGGCATAAAAGTAAGCAAAATGGGCATAACCCAGAACGTCAGGTCGAGGTGTAGCGCACGAAGTGGGAAGAAATGGGCTACATTTTCTGCCACAGAACACTACGAATACGCAACATGAAATAGTGCTTGAAGGAGGATTTAGTAGTAAAAAGGAAAGAGAGTGTCCTTTTGAATCCGGCTCTGAGACGCGTACACACCGCCCGTCACTCTCCCCTGTCAAAATGCAATTAAATATTCCTAATGCTAGAGCACTGACAAGGGGAGGCAAGTCGTAACATGGTAAGTGTACCGGAAGGTGTACTTGGACAAAACCCAGGGCGTGGCTGAGTAAGTTAAGCATCTCACTTACACCGAGAGAACATCTATGCAAATTAGGTCGCCCTGAGCCATATAGCTAGCTCTAACATTTAAATAACTCAATAATATTAATTACAAAACACCACTTTAAGAACTAAATTAAATCATTCTTTTACCTTAGTATGGGCGACAGAAAAGGTATTAAACCTGAAGCAATAGAAAAAGTACCGCAAGGGAAGGCTGAAAGAGAAATGAAACAACCCATTAAAGCGAAAAGAAGCAAGGACTAACCCCTGTACCTTTTGCATCATGATTTAGCAAGCACTCCCAAGCAAAGAGTACTTTAGTTTGGAGCCCCGAAACCAAGTGAGCTACCCCGAGACAGCCTATGTAAATTAGGGCAAACCCGTCTCTGTGGCAAAAGAGTGGGAAGAACTCCGGGTAGAAGTGATAGACCTACCGAACTTGGTGATAGCTGGTTGCTTAAGAAATGGATTGAAGTTCAGCCTCGCGCCCCTCAAGTCAAGATAAACTTTTGTTAATGACTAAGAGAAAAACACGAGAGTTAGTTAAAGGAGGTACAGCTCCCTTAACACAGGATACAACCTTTACAGAAGAATAAAGATTATAATCCATAAAACTTGCTGTTTCAGTAGGCCTAGAAGCAGCCACCTAAATAGAAAGCGTTAAAGCTCAGACAGATAATAGTTTATTATACCAATAAAAAATCTTATTTCCCTAAAATTATTAAGCTATCCCATGCCTACATGGAAGAAACTATGCTAAAATGAGTAACAAGAAGGTACGCCCTTCTCCCAGCACAAGTGTAAATCAGATTGGACAACCCACTGAAAACTAACGAACCCAACGCAAGAGGGAAATGTGAACAGTAAGAAGACCAAGAAGACCTCACAGCAAAACATCGTTAACCCCACACTGGAGTGCGTATAAAGGGAAAGACTAAAAGAAGAGGAAGGAACTCGGCAAACACAAGCCTCGCCTGTTTACCAAAAACATCGCCTCCTGCAACTTTTCATGTATAGGAGGTCCAGCCTGCCCAGTGACTACAGGTTCAACGGCCGCGGTATTTTGACCGTGCAAAGGTAGCGCAATCACTTGTCTTTTAAATAAAGACCTGTATGAACGACTAAACGAGGGCTTAGCTGTCTCCCCCTTCTAGTCAGTGAAATTGATCTATCCGTGCAGAAGCGGATATGTCTATACAAGACGAGAAGACCCTTTGGAGCTTAAGGTACAAGACTTAACCACGTTAAACAACCCCATAAAAGACCAGAACTTAGTGGAACCTAAGATTTTACCTTCGGTTGGGGCGACCACGGAGGAAAACAAAGCCTCCAAGCGGAAGGGGTCAATACCCTAAACCTAAGAGAGTCATCTCTAAGCCGCAGAACATCTGACCAATAATGATCCGGCATAAAGCCGATCAGCGAACCAAGTTACCCTAGGGATAACAGCGCAATCCTCTCCCAGAGTCCATATCGACGAGGGGGTTTACGACCTCGATGTTGGATCAGGACATCCTAATGGTGCAGCCGCTATTAAGGGTTCGTTTGTTCAACGATTAAAGTCCTACGTGATCTGAGTTCAGACCGGAGCAATCCAGGTCAGTTTCTATCTGTAGAGCCACTTTTCCTAGTACGAAAGGATCGGAAAAGAGGGGCCCATGCTTAAAGCACGCCCCGCCCCTAATTAATGAAAACAAATAAACTAACTAAAGGGAGGGCAAAACCCAACCGCCAAGATAAGGACTATTGGGGTGGCAGAGCATGGTAAATTGCAAAAGGTCTAAGCCCTTTAAATCAGAGGTTCAAATCCTCTCCCCAGTTATGCTAAACATCTTAATAACTTACCTAATTAACCCTTTAAGCTTCATCGTCCCAGTTCTATTGGCAGTAGCCTTTTTAACCCTGGTTGAACGAAAGGTGTTAGGATATATGCAACTACGAAAAGGCCCCAATGTAGTAGGACCATATGGACTCCTTCAACCTATCGCAGATGGGGTCAAACTATTTATTAAAGAACCCGTACGCCCCTCCACATCTTCCCCCTTCCTGTTCGTGGCCGCCCCCATTCTAGCGCTCACCTTGGCCCTAATGTTGTGAGCCCCTATACCCCTCCCCTACCCAGTAATTGACCTAAACCTAGGAATATTATTTATTTTAGCATTATCAAGCCTTGCAGTTTACTCAATTTTAGGCTCAGGCTGAGCATCTAACTCGAAATACGCACTAATTGGAGCCCTTCGGGCCGTGGCCCAGACAATTTCTTACGAGGTGAGCCTTGGGCTGATCCTCCTCTCTATTGTTATTTTTTCGGGGGGCTACACCCTGCAAACATTTAGCACCACTCAAGAGAATATCTGACTATTAATTCCAGCATGACCACTAGCTGCAATGTGGTATATCTCCACTATCGCTGAGACAAACCGGGCACCTTTTGACCTAACAGAAGGAGAGTCAGAACTAGTCTCTGGATTTAATGTAGAATATGCAGGAGGGCCCTTCGCCTTGTTCTTCCTAGCCGAATACGCAAATATTTTATTAATAAATACCCTCTCAGCTGTCCTTTTTATAGGACCCCCCCTTGTCCTAAATGCCCCCGAACTTACAGCTGTCAGCCTTATAACTAAAGCCGCCCTTCTCTCAATCATGTTTTTATGAGTACGAGCCTCATACCCACGATTTCGTTATGACCAACTCATACACTTAGTCTGAAAAAACTTCCTGCCCCTTACACTAGCCCTGGTTTTATGACACATTGCTCTACCTGTTGCAGCAGCGGGACTTCCCCCTCAATTGTAAATCGGGAACCGTGCCCGAATACCTAGGGACCACTTTGATAGAGTGGCTAATAGGGGTTAAAGTCCCCTCAGTTCTTAAAAAGAAGGGGGTTGAACCCATGCTTAAGAGATCAAAACTCTTCGTGCTTCCTCTACACCACTTTCTAGGATGAAGTCAGCTAATTAAGCTTTCGGGCCCATACCCCGAACATGACGGTTAAACCCCCTCCTACATCAATGAACCCCTATGTACTATCAAGCCTAATCTCCAGCCTAGGGCTAGGAACCACCCTGACCTTTGCAAGCTCCCACTGATTCTTAGCCTGAATAGGCTTAGAAATTAATACCCTGGCTATTATCCCACTAATAGCGCAACACCACCACCCCCGAGCAGTTGAAGCCTCTACTAAATATTTTCTTACACAAGCTACTGCAGCAGCAATGATCCTGTTTGCAGGCACCACAAATGCATGATTTACAGGGACATGGAATATAACTGATATACCAGACCCCCTTGCCAACACAATAGTCATTACTGCTCTAGCACTTAAAATTGGGCTAGCACCAATGCACTTATGAATACCCGAAGTCCTCCAAGGACTAGATTTAACCACAGGGCTAATCTTATCAACCTGACAAAAACTAGCCCCATTATCCATAATTATTCAAACAGCCCAAGACACGACCCCCACACTACTAATAGCACTAGGACTTTTATCAACCCTTGTTGGAGGATGAGGAGGCCTCAACCAAACCCAACTCCGAAAAATCCTTGCCTATTCATCAATCGCCCACATGGGGTGAATAATTATTATTATTCAATATGCCCCTCACCTCGCACTACTCGCCCTTCTTACCTATATCTTAATAACATCCGCAGCATTTTTGACATTTAAAGCACTTGCTGCAACAAAGATTAACACCCTAGCTACAGCCTGATCAAAAGGTCCTGTTCTATCTGCCACTACCGCCCTTGTTCTCCTATCCCTGGCAGGCCTCCCCCCACTAACAGGATTTATACCTAAGTGGTTAATTTTACAAGAATTGTCAAAACAAGATCTCCCAGCAACCGCTACAATCATAGCCCTCGCCGCCCTCCTCAGCCTGTACTTTTACCTACGACTCTGCTATTCAATAGCACTTACCATTTCACCTAACTTAAGCAACTCAACAACCCCTTGACGCACCCGCACCACCCAGACCTCCCTACCATTAGCACTGTCAGCCACAGCTGCACTTACCCTCCTGCCTATTACCCCCGCCCTCCTAACTCTAATCACCTAGGAATTTAGGATAGTATAAGACCAAGGGCCTTCAAAGCCCTAAGCAGAAGTTAAAATCTTCTAATTCCTGATAAGACCTACAAGACTCTATCTTGCATTTTATGAGTGCAAATCAAATGTTTTTATTAAACTAAGGCCTCTCTAGATAGGAAGGCCTCGATCCTACAAATTCTTAGTTAACAGCTAAGCGCTCAAGCCAGCGAGCATCCATCTACTTTCCCCGCCGTAGCCTAGTAAGGCGGGGAAAGCCCCGGCAGGGTATTAGTCTGCATCTCTGGATTTGCAATCCGACGTGCTAGTTCACCACGGGGCTTGATAAGGAGAGGACTTAAACCTCTATTCACGGAGCTACAACCCGCCGCCTAGCGTTCGGCCACCCTACCTGTGGCAATTACACGCTGATTCTTTTCTACAAATCACAAAGACATTGGCACCCTTTATCTTGTATTTGGTGCCTGAGCTGGAATAGTTGGAACCGCCCTAAGCCTCCTCATTCGAGCTGAGCTAAGCCAGCCCGGCTCGCTCCTAGGAGATGATCAAATCTACAATGTAATTGTTACTGCCCATGCCTTTGTAATAATTTTCTTTATAGTTATGCCCATCCTCATTGGCGGATTTGGAAACTGACTTGTTCCTCTTATAATTGGTGCCCCCGATATGGCCTTCCCACGAATAAACAATATGAGCTTCTGGCTCCTTCCCCCGTCCTTTCTACTTTTACTAGCCTCCTCTGGGGTAGAAGCCGGGGCCGGGACAGGCTGAACAGTCTACCCGCCTCTGGCGGGCAACTTAGCCCACGCAGGAGCATCCGTAGATCTTACGATCTTTTCACTACACCTAGCAGGTGTATCCTCAATCCTAGGGGCAATTAACTTTATTACAACAATTATTAATATAAAACCCCCAGCCATTTCCCAATACCAAACACCTCTATTTGTTTGAGCTGTACTCGTTACAGCCGTACTTCTACTACTATCTCTACCAGTCCTGGCCGCCGGGATTACAATGCTACTTACAGACCGTAACTTAAATACTACATTCTTTGACCCGGCAGGGGGAGGTGACCCAATTTTATACCAACACCTGTTTTGATTCTTTGGTCATCCAGAAGTCTATATTCTTATTTTACCAGGCTTCGGCATTATTTCCCATGTCGTAGCTTACTACGCCGGGAAGAAAGAACCTTTCGGCTATATAGGAATAGTATGAGCCATAATGGCTATTGGCCTTCTAGGGTTTATTGTATGAGCACATCACATGTTTACAGTAGGAATGGACGTTGATACTCGCGCCTATTTTACCTCCGCAACAATAATTATTGCTATTCCAACAGGTGTTAAAGTATTTAGCTGACTAGCCACACTGCACGGGGGCTCTATTAAATGAGAAACACCCATGCTTTGAGCCCTGGGCTTCATCTTCCTATTTACAGTGGGAGGATTAACAGGTATCGTCCTAGCTAACTCCTCACTAGACATTGTCCTGCACGACACATATTATGTAGTTGCACACTTCCACTACGTCTTATCAATAGGGGCAGTCTTTGCTATCATAGCAGCATTCGTGCACTGATTTCCATTATTTTCAGGCTACACACTCAACGACACCTGGACCAAGATCCACTTCGGTGTAATATTCATCGGTGTAAATCTCACATTCTTCCCTCAGCATTTCCTAGGTCTGGCCGGAATGCCCCGACGATACTCTGATTATCCAGATGCATATGCCCTATGAAATACAGTATCATCAATCGGCTCTCTAATTTCCCTAGTAGCAGTAATTATATTCCTATTTATTTTATGAGAAGCCTTTGCCTCTAAACGAGAAGTGTCCTCAGTAGAACTAACTATTACAAACGTAGAGTGACTCCACGGCTGCCCTCCACCATATCACACATTTGAAGAACCTGCATTTGTTCAAATTCGATCAAATTAACGAGAAAGGAAGGAATTGAACCCCCATAAACTGGTTTCAAGCCAGTCACATAACCACTCTGTCACTTTCTTTTGAGATACTAGTAAAATAGATTACATCACTTTGTCAAGGTGAAATTGCAAGTTAAACTCTTGTGTATCTTTACCAATTTAATGGCACATCCCACGCAACTAGGATTCCAAGATGCAGCATCACCCGTAATAGAAGAACTTCTTCACTTCCACGACCATGCCCTGATAATTGTATTTTTAATTAGCACCCTGGTTCTTTACATTATTATTGCAATAGTATCAACTAAACTCACCAACAAATACATCTTAGACTCCCAAGAAATTGAAATTGTATGGACTGTTCTACCAGCCGTTATTCTAGTCCTAATTGCCCTTCCCTCCCTCCGAATCTTATATCTTATAGACGAAATCAATGACCCCCACCTAACAATTAAAGCCATAGGACACCAATGGTACTGAAGCTATGAGTACACCGACTACCAAGACCTAGGCTTTGACTCTTATATAGTCCCCACCCAAGACCTAACACCTGGCCAATTTCGGCTACTAGAAACAGATCATCGAATAGTAGTCCCCATGGAGTCACCTATTCGAATCTTAGTTTCTGCTGAAGATGTACTACATTCCTGAGCCGTCCCATCATTGGGCGTAAAAATAGATGCCGTCCCCGGTCGACTAAATCAAACTGCCTTTATTGCCTCTCGCCCAGGCGTATTTTATGGACAATGCTCCGAAATCTGCGGGGCTAACCATAGCTTTATACCTATTGTGGTTGAAGCCGTGCCACTAAAGCACTTCGAAGACTGATCCTCACTTATACTAGAAGACGCCTCACTAGAAAGCTAATTATTGGATACAGCATTGGCCTTTTAAGCCAAAGTTTGGTGCCTACCGACCACCTCTAGTGAAATGCCACAATTAAACCCTAGCCCTTGATTCGCGATTCTAGTATTTTTATGACTAATTTTTCTTACTATTATCCCCACTAAAATCTTGAGCCACGTGACACCAAATGAACTTACACCGGTGAACGCAGAAGAACACAAAACTGAGCCCTGAGACTGACCATGATAACAAGCTTTTTTGACCAATTTGCAAGTCCATCCTTCATAGGAATCCCGCTAATCTCCCTCGCAATCGCACTACCATGAATTATGTTTCCTACCCCTCCAGCCCGCTGACTCAACAATCGACTTATTACGCTTCAAACCTGATTTATCAATCGATTTACAAACCAGTTACTCCTCCCATTAAACGTGGGGGGCCATAAATGAGCATTGCTACTAACCTCCCTCATAATTTTTTTAATCACCACAAATATGCTTGGCCTTCTTCCATACACCTTTACACCAACAACTCAACTGTCACTTAACATGGGACTTGCTGTCCCTCTTTGACTAGCAACAGTAATCATTGGAATACGCAATCAACCAACAGTTGCTCTCGGCCACCTTCTACCAGAAGGAACCCCTATTCCCCTAATTCCTGTATTAATTATTATTGAAACAATTAGCCTTTTTATTCGGCCACTAGCCCTCGGAGTTCGACTTACAGCTAACCTAACCGCAGGCCACCTTTTAATTCAACTCATTGCCACCGCTGTATTTGTACTCCTTCCGATAATACCAGCAGTAGCTATTTTAACAGCCACAGTTCTTTTCCTTTTAACACTTTTAGAAGTTGCAGTTGCAATAATTCAAGCCTACGTATTTGTTTTATTACTAAGCCTCTATCTGCAAGAAAACGTTTAATGGCCCACCAAGCACATGCATATCACATGGTTGATCCAAGCCCATGACCACTAACTGGAGCTATCGGCGCTTTACTAATGACGTCCGGCCTAGCCGTCTGGTTTCACTTCCACTCAACAACACTAATAACCCTCGGACTAATTCTACTCATCCTAACAATAATCCAATGATGACGTGACATTATTCGAGAGGGCACCTTCCAAGGCCACCACACACCTCCAGTCCAGAAGGGTCTCCGTTATGGAATAATTTTATTTATTACCTCAGAAGTATTTTTCTTTCTTGGGTTCTTCTGAGCTTTTTATCACTCAAGTCTAGCTCCAACCCCCGAACTAGGAGGGTGCTGACCCCCTACCGGAATTATCACACTTGACCCATTTGAAGTCCCCCTCCTCAACACAGCCGTACTTTTAGCATCTGGAGTAACAGTTACATGGGCCCATCATAGCATTATGGAGGGGGAACGGAAGCAGGCCATTCAATCTCTCGCCCTTACAATCCTCCTGGGACTCTACTTCACTGCTCTTCAAGCCATAGAATATTATGAAGCCCCCTTCACCATTGCAGATGGAGTATACGGCTCTACATTTTTCGTCGCCACAGGATTTCACGGACTACATGTAATTATCGGATCAACCTTCCTCGCTGTCTGCCTTCTTCGCCAAATTCAATACCATTTTACCTCCAACCACCACTTCGGCTTTGAGGCCGCCGCCTGATATTGACATTTCGTGGACGTTGTCTGACTCTTCTTGTACGTTTCTATCTACTGATGAGGCTCATATCTTTCTAGTATCAAATTAGTACAAATGACTTCCAATCATTTAGTCTTGGTTAAACCCCAGGGAAAGATAATGAATCTAATTACAATTATCATTATTATTACAATAACCCTATCCTCTATTTTAGCAGCCGTATCTTTTTGACTTCCGCAGATAAATCCAGACGCAGAAAAGCTCTCACCCTACGAGTGCGGATTTGATCCCCTAGGCTCAGCCCGCCTGCCTTTTTCCCTACGATTTTTCCTCGTAGCAATCCTATTTCTTCTATTTGACCTAGAAATTGCTCTTCTTCTCCCCTTGCCCTGAGGTGACCAACTCTTTAACCCCGCCGGTACATTCTTTTGAGCCACAATAGTCTTGGTTCTACTAACCCTTGGACTAATTTATGAATGAACTCAAGGAGGATTAGAATGAGCAGAATAGGGGAGCTAGTCCAAAATAAGACCTCTGATTTCGGCTCAGAAGACCATGGTTTAAATCCATGGCCCCCTTATGACACCACTACATTTTAGCTTCAGCTCAGCATTTACTTTAGGATTAATAGGACTAGCCTTTCATCGCACCCACCTCCTCTCAGCCCTTTTATGTCTAGAAGGAATAATATTATCCTTATTTATTGCGCTAGCCCTATGAATACTACAATTTGAATCAACCAATTTTTCTACAGCCCCCATACTCCTCCTGGCTTTCTCGGCCTGTGAAGCGAGCACAGGTCTTGCCCTTTTAGTCGCTACCGCTCGAACTCACGGCAATGACCGCCTGCAAAACCTAAATCTTCTACAATGCTAAAAGTACTACTACCAACAATTATATTATTCCCAACAATCTGATTTTCTTCCCCTAAATGACTATGAACAACATCAACCGCACACAGCCTCTTAATCGCCCTTGTTAGCCTTGTTTGACTAAAGTGGACCTCGGAAACAGGGTGAGCCACATCTGGGGTGCACCTGGCCACGGACCCTTTATCAACCCCTCTTCTTATTCTAACATGTTGATTACTCCCACTAATAATTCTAGCCAGCCAAAACCACATTAACTCAGAACCAATAAACCGCCAACGCCTCTATATTTCCCTTCTAGCCTCCTTGCAGACCTTCTTGATTTTAGCATTTGGCGCTACCGAGATTATTATGTTTTATATTATGTTTGAAGCCACCCTCATCCCCACTCTTATTATTATTACTCGCTGAGGAAACCAGACCGAGCGGTTAAATGCAGGAATTTACTTCCTTTTTTATACATTAGCAGGGTCACTGCCCCTTCTAGTTGCCCTTCTTCTTCTTCAACAAACCACTGGCACTCTATCCATGTTTATTATTCAATACTCCCAACCCTTAACGCTAAACTCCTGAGGTGATAAAATCTGGTGAGCAGGCTGCCTAATTGCCTTCCTAGTAAAAATACCCCTATACGGTGTTCATCTTTGATTACCTAAAGCCCACGTAGAGGCCCCTGTTGCGGGATCAATAGTCCTAGCAGCGGTGCTACTGAAGCTGGGAGGTTACGGCATAATACGAATAATAATTATACTAGACCCCCTCACCAAAGAGTTGGCGTACCCCTTCATTATCCTCGCACTATGAGGAATTATCATAACAGGTTCTATTTGCCTTCGACAAACAGACCTCAAATCACTCATTGCATACTCATCCGTTAGCCACATGGGCCTAGTAGCAGGAGGCATTCTTATTCAAACCCCTTGAGGCTTCTCAGGGGCTATTATTTTAATAATTGCCCACGGGCTAGTTTCCTCAATATTATTCTGCCTCGCAAATACAGCTTACGAACGGACTCATAGCCGAACTATAATTCTTGCCCGAGGTCTTCAAATGATCTTCCCTCTTACAGCAGTATGGTGACTTATTGCTAACCTAGCCAACCTAGCACTCCCCCCACTTCCAAATTTAATGGGAGAACTAATGATTATTTCAACCTTATTTAACTGATCCCCAATAACTATTTCACTTACAGGGTTAGGGATACTTATTACGGCAGCATATTCCCTCTATTTATTTCTCATATCACAACGTGGGCCAACACCAAATCACATTATTAAGCTTGCACCATTCCACACCCGAGAACACCTATTAATAACACTTCACCTCCTCCCCATTATTTTGCTTGTGGCAAAGCCAGAACTAACATGAGGATGATGCTACTAGTAAGTATAATTTAAACAAAATACTAGATTGTGATTCTAGAAACAGGAGTTAAAGCCCCCTTACTCACCGAGAAAGGATAAGAATCAATAAGTACTGCTAATCCTTATGAACCGGGGTTAAAATCCGCGGCTTTCTTACGCTCCCGAAGGATAACAGTTTATCCATTGGTCTTAGGAACCAAAAACTCTTGGTGCAAATCCAAGCGGAAGCTATGAGTTCAATAACCATTACTTTATGCTCCTCCTTAGTCTTAATCCTCGTTACTCTTGTGCTCCCCCTAATAGCCTCATTAAACCCTAATTCACAGAACCCAGAATGGGCAAGCACCCATGTTAAAACCGCCGTAAGCATTGCATTTTCTGTCAGTCTCCTACCTTTAATGTTATTTTTAGACCAAGGTATGGAGACCGTCATCACAACTTGACATTGAATAAATACACAAGTATTTGACACCAATATTAGCTTTAAATTCGACCACTATTCAATTATCTTTACTCCTATTGCCCTGTACGTTACCTGGTCTATTTTAGAATTTGCACTGTGGTACATACACTCTGACCCTAACCTAAACCGATTTTTCAAGTATCTTCTGCTGTTCCTAGTGGCCATAATTATTCTAGTTACAGCAAATAACATATTTCAGCTATTTATTGGCTGAGAAGGTGTAGGCATTATATCTTTCTTGCTAATTGGCTGATGGTACGGGCGAGCAGATGCTAACACAGCAGCCCTTCAGGCTGTTGTTTATAACCGTGTCGGAGACATCGGCATAGTAATGGCCATAGCATGGATCGCAATAAATTTTAACTCATGGGAAATACAACAAATCTTTTTCCTTTCAGAAGGCCATGATATAACGATTCCCCTAACTGGACTGATTCTAGCAGCAGCTGGAAAGTCAGCCCAATTTGGGCTACATCCATGGCTACCCGCTGCCATGGAGGGCCCCACCCCAGTGTCTGCCCTACTGCACTCTAGCACAATAGTCGTAGCAGGAATTTTTCTACTAATCCGACTCCACCCCCTCATTGAACAGAGTAAAATGGCCTTAACCATGTGCCTATGTCTAGGCGCACTAACCACCCTATTTACAGCCGCCTGCGCTCTAACACAAAATGACGTCAAAAAGATTGTAGCATTTTCAACATCAAGCCAGCTAGGCCTAATAATAGTCGCAATTGGCCTAAACCAACCACAACTCGCATTTCTGCACATCTGCACACACGCCTTTTTCAAGGCCATACTATTTTTATGCTCCGGGTCAATCATTCATAGCCTAAACGATGAACAAGACATCCGAAAAATAGGGGGCCTACAGAAGTTAATGCCCACAACCACAACCTGTCTTACAGTAGGAAGCCTAGCCCTCGTAGGAACCCCATTCCTAGCCGGGTTCTTCTCTAAAGACGCCATCATTGAAGCCCTCAACACCTCTAATCTCAACGCCTGAGCCCTGACACTAACCCTGATTGCTACCTCATTTACTGCTATCTACAGCTTCCGCCTAATCTACTTCGTTTCTATGGGGTCTCCCCGATTTTCGGCCCTCCTCCCAATTGATGAAAATAACCCCCTCGTTATTAAGCCTCTAAAACGGCTTGCCTGAGGAAGTATTTTTGCAGGACTTATTATTACCTCAAATTTCCTCCCCTCTAAAACACCTGTTATAACTATGGCCTTTTCACTGAAAGTTGCAGCCCTTACAGTTACAATTATTGGATTCTTAGCGGCCGCGGAACTCACAACCTTTGCGAACAAACAAATTCAAGTTACCCCTACAACACCCCTTCACCATTTTTCGGTTATACTTGGATTCGTTACAATAACTATTCATCGCTTCCCCCCAAAAACCAGCCTAAATCTAGGACAGTCAGTTGCTACCAAACTTGACCAAACATGACTGGAGATCTTGGGCCCTAAAGGCCTGGCCCTAATACAAATGATAGTATCAAAAATCGTTAGCGACGTACAACAGGGTATAATCAAAACCTACTTAACCCTCTTTTTATTAACCCTGCTTCTGGGAGTTATTTTATCCACTATTTAAACCGCCCGAAGCGCCCCCCGACTCAGCCCACGAGTAAGCTCCAACACTACCAACAATGTTAGAAGAAGCACTCAAGCACAAATTACTAATATATGGCCACCAAAAGAGTACATCATTGCTACCCCACTAACATCCCCCCGTAGCAGGCAAAGTTCTTTTAATTCGTCAACTACTACTCACGACCCCTCATATCATCCCCCCCAAAGAGAACCAGCCGCTAAGACAACACCAACAACGTATACCAAAACATAAAATAACACCGAACGACTACCCCAAGCCTCCGGAAAAGGCTCTGCAGCTAAAGCTGCCGAGTAAGCAAACACCACAAGTATTCCCCCTAAATAAATTAAAAATAGGACCAATGATAAAAAAGGACCTCCTGAACCAATTAAAATACCACACCCAACACCCGCTGCTACTACTAAACCCAGAGCAGCAAAATAAGGAGTTGGGTTAGAGGCAACCGCGATTAAGCCCAAGATTAGTGCTACTATTAACAAAAATACGAAATAAGTCATAATTCTTGCTTGGATTTTAACCAAGACTAACGATTTGAAGAACCATCGTTGTAACTCAACTACAAGAACGATTAATGGCAAGCCTGCGCAAAACCCACCCACTCATTAAAATCGCCAACGATGCACTAGTTGATTTACCAACACCCTCCAACATTTCAATTTGATGAAATTTTGGGTCTCTTCTTGGACTCTGCTTAATTTCCCAAATTTTAACAGGTTTATTTCTGGCCATACACTACACCTCAGACATTTCAACCGCATTTTCCTCAGTCAACCACATCTGCCGTGATGTTAACTATGGCTGACTTATTCGAAACCTACACGCCAACGGCGCATCATTCTTCTTCATCTGCATTTATATGCACATTGCCCGAGGATTATATTACGGGTCCTATCTATATAAAGAAACCTGAAACATTGGAGTTGTTCTCCTTCTCCTGGTAATAATAACCGCCTTCGTAGGCTACGTCCTGCCCTGAGGACAAATATCATTTTGAGGAGCCACAGTCATTACTAATTTACTTTCAGCAGTACCCTATATAGGAGACACCCTAGTTCAATGGATTTGAGGCGGATTTTCAGTAGATAACGCGACACTAACCCGATTTTTCGCCTTTCACTTCCTATTCCCATTTGTAATCGCCGCGGCGACCATCCTCCACCTCCTATTCCTTCACGAAACAGGATCAAACAACCCCGCCGGCCTAAACTCTGACGCCGACAAAATTTCCTTCCACCCCTACTTTTCTTATAAAGATCTATTAGGATTTGTTCTTATACTAATAGCATTAACGTCTCTAGCATTATTTTCACCTAACCTACTAGGTGACCCAGAAAACTTCACCCCCGCCAACCCCCTTGTTACCCCGCCACACATTAAGCCAGAATGATATTTCTTATTTGCCTACGCCATCTTACGATCTATTCCAAACAAATTAGGAGGTGTTCTTGCGTTATTATTTTCTATTCTTGTACTAATAGTGGTCCCAATCCTGCATACGTCAAAACAACGAGGACTAACCTATCGTCCCGTCACCCAATTCTTATTTTGAACCCTAGTGGCAGACATAATCATTCTGACATGAATTGGGGGTATACCTGTAGAACATCCATTTATTATTATTGGACAAATTGCATCAGTTCTATATTTTGCACTCTTCCTTATCCTGACACCATTAGCTGGATGATGGGAGAATAAAGTATTAAAATGAGCTTGCCCTAGTAGCTTAGTGCTAAAAGCATCGGTCTTGTAATCCGAAGATCGAGGGTTAAACCCCCTCCTAGTGCCCAGAAAAAGGAGATTATAACTCCCACCCCTGGCTCCCAAAGCCAGAGTTCTAAATTAAACTATCTTCTGGTAGAAACCATATATGATTACTAAATCATATTCACATATAATACATTTTTAGTACATTATTACCTATATGTATTAACACCATAGGCTTATTTTAACCTAAATGTACATACATGTGTATTACCCCCATCAAATTATTTCGACCTGTTCACATATCTATGTATTATCACCATTCATTTATTTTAACCTAAAAGCAAGTACTAAAAAATTGTAATTCATAAGAACTATCATTTAGATCCCCTATGGTTTATCTTTCGTCTAAGGTTATGGAGGACCTAACCCACAAATCCACGTCCAATATTTCTCTTGCCTGACCCAACTAACATTTATATAGACAGATTAATGTAGTAAGAGACCACCTACTGGTTTACAGTAAGGCATATCATGCATGATGGAATCAGGGACACAAACAGTGGGGGTGGCCCAACTGAACTATTCCTTGTATCTGGTTAAACATCTCATGGACAGTCGGTGTAGACCCACCCGTCACATCTTCTCCTTGCATCCGGCTACTTGTGTAGTTCATATTACGCGTTACCCAACATGCCGGGCGTTCTTTTATAGGCATAGGGTTTTTTTTTCTGGTTTCCTTTCACTTTGCATCTCACAGTGCAGGCGCAACAATATAATCAAGGTTGAACATTTTTTCCCTGGAATAATTAAACTAGGTTAATTATTGAATGACATAACTCAAGAATCACATACTTGTATCTCAAGTGCATAATATATTCCTTATTCAACTTACTCCTATATATATGCCCCCCTTCTGGCTTGCGCGCGACAAACCCCCCTACCCCCTACGCTCAGGAATTCCTGTTATCCTTGTCAAACCCCTAAACCAAGGAGGACTCAAGAACGTGCCAATTAACAAGTTGAAGTGTGCGTTAATCACCGGGGCAATTTTTTTTTTATATATATACATGCCCTTAAAAACTTTTTTTACCCGTTTTTTAATGGCCTAAAAAATTCGATTAAAATTTGTAAAATTTTCTCAATGCTAAAAATTTAAACAAAAAT